GTTAATGTAGCTTAATACTCAAAGCAAGACACTGAAAATGTCTAGACGGGTGACTACACCCCATAAACACACAGGTTTGGTCCTGGCCTTTCTATTAGCTCTCAGTAAGACTACACATGCAAGCATCCACGGCCCTGTGAGAATGCCCTCCAGACTACAAAACAAGAGGAGCAAGTATCAAGCACGCACAAGCAGCTCAAAACACTTTGCTCAGCCACACCCCCACGGGAAACAGCAGTGACTAACCTTTAGCAATAAACGAAAGTTTAACTAAGTTATACTGACACCCAGAGTCGGTCAATTTCGTGCCAGCCACCGCGGCCATACGATTGACTCAAGTTAATAGAGTCCGGCGTAAAGAGTGTTTAAGACTTACTATTAATAAAGCTAACCTGTAACTAAGTTGTAGAAAACCCTGGTTATGGTAAAATATCCTACGAAAGTGGCTTTATTATCCTGAACACACTATAGCTAAGGTACAAACTGGGATTAGATACCCCACTATGCTTAGCCCTAAACTTCAATAACTTAATTAACAAAATTATTCGCCAGAACACTACAAGCCACAGCTTGAAACTCAAAGGACCTGGCGGTGCTTTATATCCTTCTAGAGGAGCCTGTTCTGTAATCGATAAACCCCGATAAACCTCACCACCCCTTGCCCTCAGCCTGTATACCGCCATCTTCAGCAAACTCCCTAAAGACAGCATAGTAAGCAGAAGTATTATCATAAAAACGTTAGGTCAAGGTGCAGCCAATGGGGCGGGAGTAATGGGCTACATTTTCTAAATCAGAAAATCACACGACAGCCTTTATGAAATTTAAAGTCCCAAGGTGGATTTAGCAGTAAATCAAGAATAGAGAGCTTGATTGAAGTAAGGCCATTAAGCACGCACACACCGCCCGTCACCCTCCTCAAACATCACACTAATAGTGCACTAACAACAAACAACTATACGCTGATATAGAGGGGATAAGTCGTAACATGGTAAGCGTACTGGAAAGTGCGCTTGGATAAACCAAAGCGTAGCTTAAACTAAAGCATCCAGCTTACACCCGGAAGATATCGCAAATAGCCGATCGCTCTGAGCTAATTCTAGCCCAAACCATAAACTATTATACTATCCAATCATACCAATTAAATCATTTACCCATTGCAAAAGTATAGGTGATAGAAATTGAACTTAGGCGCAATAGATACAGTACCGCAAGGGAAAGACAAATCTCCACAAAGCATAAAAAAGCAAAGATAAACCCTTCTACCTTTTGCATAATGAATTAACTAGAAATTATATTGTATAAAGAACTTCAATAATACTCCCCGAAACCAAGCGAGCTACCCACGGACAGCTAAAGAGCATACCCGTCTATGTGGCAAAATAGTGGGAAGATCTGCGGGTAGAGGCGACAAACCTACCGAGCTTGGTGATAGCTGGTTATCCAAGACAGAATTTCAGTTCAACTTTAAATTTACTCACAGAACTCCTAATCCTCCCGTAAATTTAATAGTTACTCTAAAGAGGGACAGCTCTTTAGACTATAGGAAACAACCTTATATAGAGAGTAAAACACCTAATTACTACAGTAGGCTTTAAAGCAGCCACCAATTAAGAAAGCGTTCAAGCTCAACACCCTTACTCCCCTAATTCCACCCATTTTACTGAACTCCTATAATATATTGGATTAATCTATTTCCAAATAGAGGCAATAATGTTAGTATAAGTAACATGAAATTATTCTCCTTGCATAAGCTTATCCCAGACCGGAACTACCACTGCTAGTTAACAGCCAAATCACCTTACCCCACAACCTCATCTGCCCATTACCCCAACTGTTAACCCAACACAGGCATGCTATTCAGGAAAGATTAAAAAAAGTAAAAGGAACTCGGCAAACTCTACCCCCGCCTGTTTACCAAAAACATCACCTCTAGCATAAACAGTATTAGAGGCACTGCCTGCCCAGTGACACATGTTCAACGGCCGCGGTACCCTGACCGTGCAAAGGTAGCATAATCACTTGTTCTCTAAATAAGGACTTGTATGAACGGCCACACGAGGGTTTAACTGTCTCTTACTTTTAATCAGTGAAATTGACCTATCCGTGAAGAGGCGGATATATTTAAATAAGACGAGAAGACCCTATGGAGCTTTAATTTAATAGTACAAACTAGTAGCTTAAAAACCCACAGGCATTAAATTACAGTCCATGTACTATAAATTTCGGTTGGGGTGACCTCGGAGCATAATACAACCCCCGAGAAATATACACCAAGACCTTACTAGTCTAAGTGAGCCTATATTCATTGACCCAATAAATTGATCAACGGACCAAGTTACCCTAGGGATAACAGCGCAATCCTATTACAGAGTCCATATCGACAATAGGGTTTACGACCTCGATGTTGGATCAAGACATCCTAGTGGTGCAGCCGCTACTAAAGGTTCGTTTGTTCAACGATTAAAGTCTTACGTGATCTGAGTTCAGACCGGAGTAATCCAGGTCGGTTTCTATCTATTAAATATTTCTCCCAGTACGAAAGGACAAGAGAAATAGGGCCCACTTTTCATAAGCGCCCTCACAAACCTAATGACTTCCATCTTAATTTTATAATTTCCTACCCGCCCTAAACCAGGGCTTGTTAAGGTGGCAGAGCCCGGTAATTGCATAAAACTTAAAACTTTATCACCAGAGGTTCAACTCCTCTCCTTAACAACTTGTTCATAATTAATTTACTCCTACTTATTATCCCAGCCCTTATCGCCATAGCATTTCTTACACTTACAGAACGAAAAATCCTGGGCTATATACAATTCCGTAAAGGCCCTAACATTGTTGGCCCCTACGGAGTTCTTCAACCTATTGCAGACGCAATAAAACTCTTTACAAAAGAACCATTACTTCCCACAGCATCCACTACAGTTCTATATGTAATTGCTCCAACCTTAGCACTCTCCATTGCCCTCCTCCTATGAGCCCCTCTACCTATACCTCTCCCCCTAATCAATTTTAATCTAGGCCTCTTATTTATATTAGCAATCTCAAGCCTAGCTGTGTACTCAATTTTATGGTCCGGATGAGCGTCCAATTCAAAGTATGCTCTAATAGGTGCATTACGAGCCGTAGCCCAAACAATTTCATATGAAGTTACACTAGCTATTATCCTCCTCTCCGTTCTACTAATAAGCGGCTCATTCAATCTACACTCACTTATTACAACGCAAGAACACTTATGACTTCTCCTTCCATCATGACCTCTCGCCATAATATGATTTATTTCAACATTAGCCGAAACCAACCGAGCCCCCTTCGACCTAACAGAGGGCGAGTCAGAACTAGTTTCAGGATTCAACATCGAATACGCCGCAGGCTCATTTGCCCTATTTTTCATAGCAGAATATATAAACATCATCATAATAAACGCCTTAACCACCACCATCTTTTTAGCAGCACCCCATACACTGCTTACCCCAGAATTATATACAGCAAACTTTATAACCAAAACACTTCTACTAACCACATTATTCTTATGAATTCGAACAGCATATCCCCGATTCCGTTATGACCAACTTATACATCTCCTATGAAAAAAATTCTTACCCCTCACATTAGCACTATGTATATGGCATATCTCAATACCAATTCTTACATCTGCCGTACCTCCCCAAACATAGAAATATGTCTGACAAAAGAGTTACTTTGATAGAGTAAATTATAGAGGTTCAAATCCTCTTATTTCTAGAACTATAGGAGTTGAACCCATACCTGAGAACTCAAAACTCTCCGTGCTACCTATTACACCACATTCTAAGTAAGGTCAGCTAAATAAGCTATCGGGCCCATACCCCGAAAATGTTGGTTTCAATCCTTCCCGTACTAACATCAACCCTCTAGCCCAACTCATTATCTTCTTCACAATTTTAACAGGAACTTTAATTACAATCCTAAGCTCACACTGATTCCTCATCTGAGTAGGACTAGAACTAAATATACTAGCCATTGTTCCAGTACTAGCTAAGACTACAAATCCCCGCTCTACAGAAGCAGCTACAAAATATTTCCTAATTCAAGCAACCGCATCCATGCTCCTCCTAATAATAATCTTTATAAACAATCTGCTCTCCGGGCAGTGAACTATTAGTCCTCCCACAAGCCAATTCTTAACTACAATAATATTAATTGCTTTGACAATAAAACTAGGCATGGCCCCTCTTCACTTCTGACTCCCAGAAGTAACCCAAGGTATTCCCCTTATTCCCGCCATAATTATTCTCACATGACAAAAACTAGCCCCTATTTCAATTATATTCCAAATCTTCCCATCCATTAATATAAATATCTTAATAGCAATTTCCATGTTATCAATTATAATTGGCAGCTGAGGCGGACTAAATCAAACACAATTACGCAAAATTATAGCCTACTCATCAATTACCCACATAGGGTGAATAATGGCAGTTCTACATTATAACCCCAACATTACTATTCTTAGCCTACTTATCTACCTATTCCTAACAATCACTATCTTTATAACCTTTTATCTAAATTCAAATACAACAACCCTATCTATATCCCACACCTGAAATAAATTCACATGAACTATACCTGTTATTCCACTAATAATATTATCCCTAGGGGGCCTACCCCCGCTCACAGGCTTCTCCCCCAAATGAGTTATTATACAAGAATTTACAAACAATAATAGCCTTATCATCCCTCTCACCATGGCCATACTCACACTAGTGAACTTATATTTTTACTTACGCCTAACATACTCTATCTCAGTAACAATATTTCCTACATCCAACAACGCAAAAATTAACTGACAACTAAAATGTACAAAACTAACCCCCCTCCTCACTCCACTTATAATCTCCTCCACCCTCCTTCTACCCTTAACACCACTAATATTAATAACCTAGAAATTTAGGTTAATAAGACCAAGAGCCTTCAAAGCCCTCAGTAAGTATAATTTACTTAATTTCTGCTACGCCCTAAGGACTGCAAAACTCTATATTACATCTACTGAACGCAAATCAGTTGCTTTTATTAAGCTAAGCCCTTCCTAGACTGATGGGACTCTAACCCACAAAAATTTAGTTAACAGCTAAATAACCTAATCAACTGGCTTCAATCTACTTCTCCCGCCGTTGGGGGAAAAAAGGCGGGAGAAGCCCCGGCAGAATTGAAGCTGCTTCTCTGAATTTGCAATTCAATGTGATATATCACCTCAGGGCTGGTAAAAAGAGGACTTACCCCTGTCTTTAGATTTACAGTCTAATGCTTACTCAGCCATTTTACCTTCCTCCTACCTATGTTCATAAATCGCTGACTATTTTCAACCAATCATAAAGACATCGGAACACTTTATCTTCTATTTGGGGCCTGAGCAGGAGCAGTCGGAACTGCCCTAAGCCTTTTAATTCGAGCCGAGTTAGGACAACCTGGAAGTTTAATAGAAGATGATCACGTCTACAACGTTATTGTTACCTCTCACGCATTTATTATAATCTTTTTTATAGTTATACCAATTATAATTGGGGGCTTTGGAAACTGACTTGTGCCCCTTATAATTGGTGCGCCGGATATAGCATTCCCCCGAATAAATAATATAAGCTTCTGACTCCTCCCTCCGTCACTCCTCCTATTACTTGCGTCTTCAACTCTAGAGGCCGGCGCAGGGACTGGCTGAACAGTATATCCACCCCTAGCCGGAAATATGTCTCATCCAGGAGCCTCAGTAGACTTAACTATTTTCTCGCTACACCTGGCAGGTGTATCCTCCATCCTGGGAGCTATTAATTTTATTACTACAATTATTAATATAAAACCCCCAGCCATAACCCAGTACCAAACCCCTCTTTTTGTATGATCAGTTCTTATTACAGCAGTTCTTCTCCTCCTATCTCTCCCTGTCCTAGCTGCTGGAATTACTATACTATTAACAGACCGTAATCTTAACACCACTTTCTTTGACCCAGCCGGTGGGGGTGACCCAATCCTATATCAACACCTATTTTGATTCTTTGGTCATCCTGAAGTGTATATTCTTATTTTACCCGGCTTCGGAATAATCTCTCACATCGTAACATATTACTCCAACAAAAAAGAACCATTTGGATATATAGGAATAGTATGAGCTATAATATCCATCGGTTTCTTAGGATTTATTGTATGAGCACATCACATATTTACAGTAGGAATAGATGTAGATACCCGTGCATATTTTACATCAGCTACTATAATTATTGCCATCCCCACCGGAGTAAAAGTCTTCAGCTGACTGGCCACACTACATGGCGGCAACATTAAATGATCTCCTGCAATACTATGAGCCCTAGGCTTCATTTTCCTTTTTACTGTAGGCGGACTGACCGGGATTGTACTAGCCAACTCATCACTAGATATTGTTTTACACGATACATACTATGTAGTAGCCCACTTTCACTATGTACTATCCATAGGGGCAGTATTTGCTATTATAGGAGGCTTTATTCACTGATTCCCACTATTCTCTGGCTATACCCTTGATCAAACTTATGCTAAAATTCACTTCAGTATTATATTTGTAGGTGTAAACATAACCTTCTTTCCCCAACACTTTCTTGGTCTATCCGGCATGCCTCGACGTTACTCTGATTATCCTGATGCCTACACAACATGAAATATCGTATCATCCGTAGGTTCATTTATTTCACTAACAGCAGTTATCCTGATAATCTTTATGATCTGAGAGGCTTTCTCCTCAAAACGGAAAGTCATAACTGTTGAACAACTATCCTCCAACCTCGAGTGGCTTTACGGCTGCCCTCCTCCCTATCACACATTTGAAGAAGCTACTTATGTAAAAATTCTCAACGAAAAAGGAAGGATTTGAACCCCCAAAAATTGGTTTCAAGCCAACTCCATAGACCCTATGACTTTTTCAATAAGATATTAGTAAAATAATTACATAACTTTGTCAAAGTTAAGTTATAGACTAATCCCTATATATCTTACATGGCCCACCCAGCCCAACTAGGCCTACAAAATGCAGCATCCCCTATTATAGAAGAACTCATTGCCTTCCATGACCATGCCCTGATAATTATCTTTCTTATTAGCTCTCTGGTTCTGTATATCATCTCCTTAATACTTACTACAAAACTAACACATACCAGCACAATAAATGCCCAAGAAATTGAAATTATCTGAACCATTCTACCTGCCATTATCCTTATTATAATTGCCCTTCCATCCTTACGTATCCTGTACATAACAGACGAATTTAATAAACCATACTTAACCCTTAAAGCTATTGGTCACCAGTGATACTGAAGCTATGAATATTCAGACTACGAAGACCTAGCCTTTGATTCCTATATTATGCCCACATATTTTCTTGAGCCTGGCGAATTCCGACTTCTTGAAGTAGACAACCGCACCACCCTCCCAATAGAAGCAGATATCCGCATACTAATTTCATCACAAGACGTACTACACTCATGAGCTGTACCATCATTAGGCGTTAAAGCAGATGCAATCCCTGGACGCTTAAATCAAGCTATAGTAGCCTCAATACGACCAGGCCTTTTCTACGGACAGTGCTCAGAAATTTGTGGATCAAATCATAGCTTTATACCTATTGTTCTAGAATTTATCTACTTCCAAGACTTTGAAGTCTGAGCCTCCTACCTGTACATTGTATCGCTATAAAGCTAGTAAGCATTAACCTTTTAAGTTAAAGACTGGGAATATTAATCCCTATAGCGAATTCCCCAACTAGATATCTCGCCATGACCATTGGTAATTATATCAATAGTTGTGGCCCTATTTTACACTATCCAATTAAAAGTATTAAACTTCACCTTCTACGCCTCTCCAGTGTCAAAATTAATTAAAATACAAAAACATAATGCAACCTGAGAACTAAAATGAACCAAAATCTATTTGCCTCATTCAATATCCCAACAATTCTAGGAATCCCCCTAATCACATTAATTATTTTATTTCCCACCCTGCTAATAACACCTCCCAATAAATTAATCAGCAACCGAATTTCTCTACTTCAACAATGATTAATTCAACTTACACTAAAACAACTAATACTAAATCATAGCACTAAGGGACGAACTTGATCCCTAATACTTCTAACCCTGATCACTTTTATTGCTCTTAACAACCTCCTTGGACTTACACCTTACGCATTTACACCAACCACCCAGCTATCTATGAATATTGGAATAGCAATCCCCCTATGAGCGGCCACAGTACTTATAGGATTTCGATTCAAAACAAAAGCATCTTTAGCCCACTTTTTACCCCAAGGAACCCCTATTCCTCTTATTCCCATACTAGTAATTATTGAAACAATTAGCCTCTTCATTCAACCAATAGCACTAGCCGTACGTTTAACAGCTAATATCACAGCAGGACATCTCCTAATGCATCTACTTGGAGACACCGCACTAACTCTAATATCTATTTATTTCTCTTCATCTATAATTACTGTTATCGTAATTATCCTTCTAATTACCCTAGAATTAGGTGTAGCCTTAATTCAAGCCTACGTCTTTACACTTCTAGTAAGCCTTTACCTACATGATAACTCTTAATGACCCACCAAGCTCATGCCTTCCACATAGTTAACCCAAGCCCCTGACCATTAACAGGAGCTCTGTCCGCCTTCCTACTTACCTCAGGCTTAATTATATGATTCCACTTTTATCACAGCCTTCTCCTCATAGCAGGTCTACTGGCCAGCACAATAACTATATTTCAATGATGACGGGATGTCGTCCGAGAAGGAACATATCAAGGACATCACACCACCCCCGTCCAAAAGGGCCTTCGATACGGAATAGTCCTATTTATTATTTCAGAAGTTTTTTTCTTTGCCGGCTTCTTCTGAGCATTCTACCACTCTAGCTTAGCCCCAACCCCACAAACAGGAGGACACTGGCCCCCAACAGGCATCTTTCCTCTTAATCCTATAGAAGTTCCCCTACTAAATACAGCAGTTCTACTTGCATCAGGAGTAACAATTACCTGAGCTCACCATAGCCTAATAGAAGCTGACCAAGAAGAGTCAGCCCAAGCACTATTTATAACTATTGCATTAGGTATCTACTTTACCTACCTACAAATATCAGAATATTCGGAAGCCCCCTTCACCATCTCAGATGGAATTTATGGCTCCACATTCTTTATAGCAACAGGCTTTCACGGCCTACACGTCATCATCGGAACCACATTCCTCATTACATGCTACCTTCGCTTGCAAATAGATCATTTTACATCCAATCACCACTTCGGCTTTGAAGCCGCCGCATGATATTGGCACTTCGTAGATGTAGTATGACTGTTCCTCTATATTTCTATTTATTGATGAGGATCTTACTCTCTTAGTATAAGCAGTACAACCGACTTCCAATCAGTAGGCCTCAGCTAAACCTGAGAGAGAGTAATAAATATAACACTAACCCTAATTACAAATATTATTCTAGCCCTTTTACTAATTACTATCACATTTTGAATTCCACAGCCCAATACCTACATAGAAAAACATAACCCCTACGAATGTGGGTTTGACCCCACAACATCTGCTCACCTACCTTTCTCCATAAAATTTTTCCTAGTAGCCATTACATTTCTCCTATTTGACCTAGAAATTGCCCTCCTCCTCCCCCTTCCATGGGCAACCCAAACAAATAAATTAATACTAACAACTAATATAATTCTTGCCTTAATTATTATTTTAGTAGCAGGGCTGGCCTACGAATGATCCCAAAAAGGACTAGATTGAGTTGAATTGATAAATAGTTTAATCAAAAACAAATGATTTCGACTCATTAGATTATGATAAATCATATTTATCAAATGCCCCTTATTTACATCAACACAATATTAGCATATTCCATATCCCTGCTAGGACTACTAATCTATCGATCCCACCTAATATCATCCTTACTATGCCTAGAAGGCATAATATTATCACTATTTATTTTAATTACACTTACAACCCTAAATATACATATAACATTAATATTTATAATACCAATTACTCTCCTAGTTTTCGCCGCATGTGAAGCCGCAGTCGGCCTAGCCCTGCTAATTCTTATCTCTAATTTATATGGCCTAGACTATGTACAAAACCTAAACTTACTCCAATGCTAAAAATTATTTTACCAACAATTATATTACTTCCAACAGTATGATTATCAAATAATCGTATAGTATGAATTAATACAATAACCTGAAGTCTACTAATCAGTGCTCTAGCCCTTGTGCCCCTATATTTACCAAATATATTATGCTACCTATCACTAATCTTCTTCTCAGATCCATTAACATCCCCACTCCTTGCCCTAACAGCCTGGCTTCTACCCCTAATAATTCTAGCAACTCAACAACACCTCCATAACAACCCCCTACCACGAAAAAAGCTTTATATATCAATACTAATTCTCCTACAAATTTCTTTAATCATAACATTTACAGCCACAGAACTTATCCTCTTCTATATTCTATTCGAGACCACTTTAATTCCCACCTTAATCGTTATCACCCGCTGAGGTTATCAGCCAGAACGCCTTAATGCAGGTTCATATTTTCTATTTTATACACTAGCCGGATCCCTCCCACTGCTTATTACACTCTTGTATTACTTAGCCAACCTAGGATCATTAAATCTTCTAATAATACTATTTACCACTAAAGATATATTACTCTCCTGAACCAACTCTATTACGTGACTAGGATGTATACTAGCCTTTATAGTCAAAATACCCCTTTACGGTCTTCACCTATGATTACCCAAAGCACACGTTGAAGCTCCCATTGCAGGCTCAATAGTTCTAGCAGCAATCTTACTAAAACTAGGAAGCTACGGCATAATACGAATTACTCCCATACTTAATCCCTTGACAGAAAAAATAAGCTACCCTTTCATCATCCTATCCCTATGAGGGATAGTAATAACAAGCTCCATCTGCCTACGACAAGCCGACCTAAAATCTCTCATTGCCTATTCCTCCGTTAGCCATATAGCACTGGTCATTCTAGCCATCCTTATCCAAACCCCTTGAAGCTTTACCGGCGCTATTATCCTTATAATCGCCCATGGACTTACCTCATCCCTACTATTCTGCCTGGCAAACTCAAACTATGAACGAATTCACAGCCGAACTATAATATTTACCCGAGGCCTACAAACACTATTTCCCCTCCTTGCCCTCTGATGACTTATAGCTAACCTCACCAACCTTGCCCTACCCCCAACCATTAATCTAATAGGGGAGTTATTTACAATTATAGCCTCTTTCTCCTGATCTAATTTTACCATTATATTCACAGGACTTAATATGCTAGTTACAGCTCTATACTCACTCCATATATTTACATCAACGCAACGAGGACCATTAACATACAGCACTAGTAATTTTAAGCCCTTATTTACACGTGAAAATACTTTAATACTAATACACTTGGGACCAATTATCCTCCTCACCCTAAACCCCAAAGTAATTATAGGTCCAACCCCCTGTAGCTATAGTTTAATTAAAACATTAGATTGTGAATCTAATATTAGAAGTTGATAACTTCTTATCTACCGAGAAAGTATGCAAGAACTGCTAACTCATGCCCCCACGCTTAATTAGCCTGGCTTTCTCAACTTTTAAAGGATAGAAGTTATCCATTGGTCTTAGGAACCAAAAATATTGGTGCAACTCCAAATAAAAGTATAATGTTCTCCTCCATAACCCTAATAACACTAGCTCCTCTACTAGTACCTATTATAATTACCCTTATTAATCCTCGCAACAATCCCTTATACCCACACTACGTAAAACTGGCCATTGTATACTCCCTCTCTATCAGCCTACTAGCCACAACTATATTCATTCTTACAGGCCAAGAATTTATAATTTCAAACTGACACTGAACAACTATTCAAACTATTAAATTATTTCTAAGCTTCAAAATAGACTTTTTCTCTATAGTATTTACCCCCGTGGCACTACTTGTCACATGATCAATTGTTGAATTCTCAATATGGTATATACACTCTGACCCAAATATTAACCAATTTCTCAAGTACCTACTCATTTTTCTTATTACTATAATTATCCTTATTACTGCTAATAATCTATTCCAACTTTTCATTGGATGAGAAGGAATAGGCATTATATCCTTTCTGCTAATTGGCTGATGGCACGGTCGAACAGACGCTAATACAGCTGCATTGCAAGCAATCCTGTATAATCGCATTGGTGATATTGGGTTTATCCTGGCAATAGCATGATTTTTCCTATACGCCAACTCATGAGATTTTCAACAAATATTTATTATTAATTTTACCCCAAGTTCTTTTCCCCTAATTAGCCTCCTTCTTGCCGCTACCGGAAAGTCAGCTCAATTTGGCCTCCACCCATGACTCCCCTCCGCCATAGAAGGCCCTACCCCAGTCTCAGCACTACTCCACTCCAGTACTATAGTAGTTGCGGGGATTTTCCTAATTATTCGATTCCACCCCCTATTCGAAAATAATTTACCTATACAAACACTTACATTAACTCTAGGAGCTATCACTACCCTATTCACAGCTATCTGTGCTCTAACACAAAACGATATGAAAAAAATTATTGCCTTCTCAACCTCAAGCCAACTGGGCCTTATAATAGTAACAGTTGGTCTTAACCAACCATTTTTAGCTTTTCTTCACATCTGCACCCATGCCTTCTTTAAGGCCATACTATTTCTATCAGCAGGATCTATTATTCATAACCTTAACAACGAACAAGATATCCGAAAAATAGGAGGTCTATTTTATACCCTACCATTCACTGCTTCCTCTCTTATTATTGGCAATTTAGCACTTATAGGCACACCCTTCTTAACAGGCTTCTACTCAAAAGATCTAATTATTGAAGCTGCCAATATATCATATACCAACGCCTGAGCCCTCATAATCACCCTAGTAGCCACCTCCCTTACAGCTGCATACAGCATTCGCATAATCTTCTTTACCCTCACAAACTACCCCCGATCTATTAGCCTAATACTAATTAACGAAAATAACCCCTTACTAATAAATCCAATTAACCGCCTAGCAATCGGAAGCATCTTCGCTGGATTTCTTATCTCCAACTGTATTCCTCCTACCTACCACCCTCAAACAACCATACCCCTCTACCTCAAACTAGCAGCCCTAGGAGTTACTATCCTAGGCCTTCTACTAGCTATAGAACTCAGCATTATAACCAATAATATAAAACTAAAAATCCCAGTAAAAACCTACTACTTTTCCAATATACTAGGATTTTACTCCACTACCACACACCGCCTAACCCCTCACTCAGGCCTAACTTCAAGCCAAAACCTTACATCCATATTGCTAGACTTACTCTGACTAGAAAAAACAATGCCAAAAATAACATCAATAACCCAAATTTCAATTTCCACCTCTACCTCAGCCCAAAAAGGCCTAATCAAGCTCTACTTCCTATCGTTCTTTATTCCACCTACTCTTATACTACTCTTAGCCATCTAACCTCCACCCCGAGTTAGCTCAATAGCAATATGTATACCTGTAAACAATGCCCAACAAGTAACTAAAACAACCCAAACCCCGTAGTTATACAATGCAGCTGCACCAGTAGGATCCTCACGAATTAACCCAGGCCCTTCACCCTCATAAATCATTCAACTGGCCACAGTCTTATAATTTACAGTAACAGTCACACCCTCAACCGTCTTAATGGGATCCCCACCCAGCAAAAATACCATAGTAAACTCCATAACTAAACCTATTAATATAGTTCCCAAAATATCCATGCTTGATAGCCATGACTCAGGATGCTCATCAATTGCCATTGCTGCAGTATAACCAAAAACAACTATTATCCCACCCAAATAAATTAAAAAAACTATTAATCCCATATAAGACCCCCCTAAATATAATGTAATCGCACAACCCACAGCACCACTAAAAACTAACACCAAACCACCATAAATAGGCGAAGGCTTAGAGGAAAATCCCATAAACCCCATTACTAGTATAATACTTAATGAAAATAAAGCATATGTCATTATTCCCACATGGATTTAACCATGACTAATGATATGAAAAACCATTGTTGTGTTTCAACTATAAGAATTCTAATGACCATAACCCGTAAAACACACCCGCTAGCAAAAATTATTAACAACTCATTTATTGACCTACCCACACCATCCAACATCTCATCCTGATGAAATTTCGGCTCACTTCTAGGTATCTGCCTTATTACTCAAATTGCCACCGGCCTATTTCTAGCCATACATTACACGCCGGACACCTCCTCTGCCTTCTCCTCAGTAGCCCATATTACACGAGATGTAAACTACGGCTGAATTATCCGTCACCTACATGCTAACGGCGCCTCCATATTTTTCATCTGCCTGTTTCTTCACATTGGACGAGGCCTGTACTATGGATCATTTCTCTTTCTGAAGACCTGAAATGTCGGTATTATCCTACTACTGGCATCTATAGCCACAGCATTTATGGGCTACGTACTTCCATGAGGTCAAATATCCTTCTGAGGTGCCACAGTAATTACAAACCTTCTATCAGCTATTCCCTACATCGGATCAGACCTCGTACAATGAATTTGAGGGGGCTTCTCCGTAGACAAAGCCACACTTACACGATTCTTTACTTTCCACTTTATTTTACCCTTTATTATTGCGGCCTTAGCTGCTATCCACCTTTTATTTCTGCATGACACAGGCTCCAATAACCCATCAGGATTAGTATCCAACTCTGACAAAATCGTATTTCACCCCTACTACACAATTAAAGATATCCTAGGGTTAATCTTTCTCCTTCTTCTCCTAATAAGTCTAACTCTATTTGCTCCTGACCTTCTAACTGACCCAGACAACTATACCCTAGCAAATCCCCTTAATACCCCTCCCCACATTAAACCAGAATGATACTTCCTATTTGCATATGCCATTCTACGATCCATCCCCAATAAGTTAGGAGGTGTTCTAGCCCTTATTCTCTCTATCCTAATTCTAGCAATTATTCCTATAATCCATCTATCTAAACAACAAAGTATAATATTCCGACCAATTGGTCAAAGCCTATTCTGAACCCTAGCGGCCATTCTACTTACACTCACATGAATTGGAGGCCAACCAGTAGAATACCCCTTCGTAATTATTGGTCAAATAGCATCCATTATATATTTTCTCACCATTATTACCCTTATTCCTCTATCCTCCTTAATTGAAAATAAACTACTCAAATGGTAGCGTCCTTGTAGTATAAGCCAATACCTCGGTCTTGTAAACCGGATAACGGAGAACCTTACTCCCCAGGACACTTCAGGGAGAGAACATCCTGTTCTACAATCAGCACCCAAAGCTGAAATTCTAACTTAAATTACTCCCTGCGCTTTATTTTCTTTGAGTGCACAACTTTCAAGTACCATACAAGTACTTACATTTACAATATTATTTCCTCCTTCATTATGTATATAGTACATTAATGCTTTACCCCATGTCTAATATATAGTACTATACATGCTTGATCATACATAGCACATGCCTCACAAGCCTCCCCTACCTACGATTACAAGACATGCTTATAAGCACGGATTTAATATTATTGACAGGACCAAATACATAACTACCTTAATTCCCCGTAAATTATTACCCCCATGGATATCATTTACCCCACCTTTGCTTAACTGTACATACGCACATCTCGTCTATGGTTCATCCCATTCTAATTAACCCCTTCAACATGGATATTCCTCCGTTCAATTGGTCTCTTAATCCAACATCCTCCGTGAAACCAACATTCCATCCACAACCCTTACTAATTCTCGCCGGAAGCCCACGTCATGAAGAGTAACTATCCTCAAGCTGTAAACGGCATCTGGTTCCTACCTCAGGTACATATCATGTAATTCGCCCATACGTTCCCCTTAAATGAGACATTTGTGATGGATCACGGTGCTGTCACCCTCTTAGCCGGTCTACGGGAGCTCGATCCGCTATGGCCTACTGAGTAGGGATGTACTCATCACCATTGCCTAGCCGGGAGTGGAATCCCTCTGGCTGAATCCCGCCGATATCTGGTTAAGCTGGGACATGGCAGTGTTTGCCCCCTATTTAATGGTGTCATTGTAGCACGAATAGTTTGGCCCCCATCCCACCCATAAGGTGTTATTCAGTCAATGGTCACAGGACATAAAAGAAAAAATTTTACCATTATTTACATTTAAAATAAATTTATGCAAATTTAAACCCAAAATGCAACCCGCTAACCCACACTTTCTGAGGTAACCACCGTAAAGAGACATCCGCCTACTAACATTTTTTTTATCACTTGAGAAATTACCCAGCAACAAATATTTACAATTAATATTTCACCGTACCCTTCCACCAATATTTACTTGTAATTTCTTCCCACACACCCAGGGCTATACCCCTCAGAAAGCATATTAGTACTAATACTACAGTAAAAAGAATTAATTTACCCAACCTCCCACCTTGACACACTCCACCCCAACAATTATCAA